GCCCAATCAATAGTTCAAGTCACACACTCCCATAATCCATCTTCTCTTCGGAGAATGTACTTCAACTATTCGTATCAAATAAAGAATACAATACTTCGTAGTTAGTTGAAGAGAAATATCCAAAAAGATGTCTTATTCTTTTCAATAATCCATATTTGTAGCAATAAAACACTATTGTTCCTCCCCGAAATTATATATGATCGATTACAAATATCTATGATCTGTCTTCTCTATAAAGGACCTGAAATACCTTGCTTACGTATCATTGGAAAATGCATTAACATAAATACGGCAGTAAGAAGAGGTAATACAAAAGTGTGTAAACTATAAAAACGGGTCAAAGTAGATTGACCCACACTAGCACTTCCACGCAATAACTCTACTAAAGGTGATCCTATTACGGGAATAGCTTCAGGTACGCCTGTCACGATTTTTACTGCCCAATAACCGATTTGGTCCCGGGGTAAGGAATAACCAGTTACACCAAACGATGCAGTCAATACAGCCAGAACCACACCCGTAACCCAAGTCAATTCGCGAGGTTTTTTAAATCCGCCCGTGAGATACACACGAAATACGTGTAGGATCATCATTAGGACCATCATACTTGCTGACCATCGATGAACTGATCGGATTAACCAACCAAAGTTGGCTTCAGTCATTATGTATTGAACAGAGGCAAAAGCCTCCGTAACGGTCGGACGATAGTAAAAAGTCATAGCAAAACCCGTAGCTACTTGTACTAAAAAACAAGTAAGTGTGATCCCTCCTAGACAATAAAATATATTGACATGAGGAGGAACATATTTACTAGTTATATCATCTGCAATCGCCTGAATCTCGAGACGCTCCTCGAACCAATCATATACTTTATTGAGATAGGTAAACCAAGGGGACTCCCCCTCTGAGAACCGTATATGAGAATTTCATCTCGTACGGCTCAAGCAGAAACACCCAAATACTGATTACAATGGATATGTAATAGAAAATTTTTAATTTCTTATTTATCCACTTGATTCAATCGTCTCTGAAGATACGAAGGAACCAAAATCCGAACTCTCTTCTTTGTTGTGATGAGAATGCCAAAATATCAAGTTAGCTCATCTGTCTTTATGTTGATCGTTACAGGCCTCTTGAATCTTCTATTCCCCTATTTATTTGTTATTTGATTTGTTGTTTTTGTTTGTGCGTAATGCAGATTGACTATTGTTTACTATTTTTTTTTGATAGGAATTCTCTTGTTGAGACCCTATGAATCGATTGAAACCTCAGATTCATACTAGAACCACGATGATTCAATAAAACCCAAAAACTAAGACCAAGGGTTCTATGAGTAAGAACTATTTGATCATCACTTATTCATAGATGTAATGACTAAAAATCCAGAGAAAGATTTGTCCTTCGGTCAAAATAAGCATGATTCTAAAGGAAGAAAAATCGTTCAATTTATCAAATACCTCTTTGTTTGAAAATTTTTTGAAGTCCAGTCACGAGGTCTGAATAGTAGGTATGAATCATAGTTCAAATATTTCTTGATCTATTCCATATATTCCGTGCTCCAGATACTAGGATGAATATCCGACGAGGCAGAACCATCTCTGTCGAGATGACAGACCCATTCTCTGTACTATCAATAGGATCAATTATAACAAGTCGCACACTCATATTCCGGAAATACCGAAACAACGGAATTCCACGGTCAAACTACCAGAATGGACTATAAATCTGAGTCCTAAGTGATTCATTTTTGATTGAAAAGCTAGGGCTTCTGGTTCTTATGGACCTAATTCATTGAAATTCCATCCAGTAAAACGGAAGAATTATAAATCTCTAAAATAATAGATAGGAATATCGCAAATAGAGCCATTGCGACACCCATAAATGGGGTGGTTCCCCATCCAGGAGCCACTTTACCATATTCTGAATTCAATGGTTTCAATAAATCCCCTGTAATAGTTCGTCTTGGCCCAGATCTAGCACTACCCTCAACGGTTTGTGTAGCCATAAATACTATTGCATTGGTTGAGATCTGTTGACTTTGTATACTATTCCGTTGTAAATAAACGATCTTATCGTAGCATAGATCCATCGTGGTCTTGAAATTCTCTAATAATGGAAACAGCAACCTTAGTCGCCATCTCCATATCTGGTTCACTTGTAAGCTTTACAGGGTACGCCTTATATACCGCTTTTGGGCAACCCTCTCAACAACTAAGAGATCCATTCGAGGAACACGGAGACTAATTGAAGTAATGAGTCCCCCATATGGGGGACTCATTACTTCAATTAAGATAATGAAAAATCATTTCATCTTTTTAGTCGGGACCTTAGGCGGTTCTCGAAAAAATATAGCGAAAAAGATTATCCCTAAAGTCGAGACTAAGAGGAATGTATAAACCAATGCTTCCATAGATTCGATCGTTGTTTACAATTATAGCTTCCACACCTGTTCATTTAGGATTATTTCCCAGATAAAGAAAGGACAAGAGCAAAGAAAGGCGATGATTCAAATCAATATTTCTACGGTACCTTATGTCAAATCAAAAAAATCAAATATAGAGGCGAAAGATACCGGAGCAATGTTGTATCAGACTACCTGTCTCCTTGTAGTTGGATCTCCAAGTTTTTGGAATGCTCCAAATTCCACTTGAGCATCCAAATCTGGGTCAATCCCAGCAAAAACATCTCTGAACAAGGTTCGAGCGCCATGCCAAATGTGTCCGAAAAAGAAGAGCAAAGCAAACGTAGCATGTCCAAAAGTGAACCAACCCCTTGGACTGCTCCGAAAAACACCATCGGATTTCAAAGTAGCACGATCTAATTCAAAAATTTCACCCAATTGGGCACGTCTAGCATATTTTTTCACAGTAGCAGGATCGCTATAGCTGACTCCATTGAGTTCGCCACCATAGAACTCAACAGTTACACCCACTTGTTCGACACTATACTTCGATTCTGCCCTTCTAAAAGGAACATCGGCTCTCACAATTCCGTCTCCGTCCACCAAAACTACTGGAAATGTTTCAAAAAAAGTAGGCATACGGCGTACAAAAAGTTCATGCCCTTCTTTATCTCTAAAGATAGGGTGTCCTAACCATCCAACAGCTATCCCATCCCCGTTGTCCATTGAGCCTGCCCGGAATAATCCACCTTTCGCCGGATTATTACCGATGTAATCATAAAAAGCTAATTTTTCGGGAATTTTAGACCAAGCTTCCGATAAACTCAGATTTTCGGCTAGACTGGCGCCAACTCTTCGATATATTTCTTGCTGGAAGTATCCCTGATCCCACTGATAACGAGTGGGACCAAATAATTCGATCGGGGTAGTTGCTGAACCATACCACATAGTTCCAGCAACAACGAAAGCTGCAAAAAAGACAGCAGCGATACTACTGGAAAGGACAGTTTCAATATTGCCCATACGTAATCCTTTGTATAGACGTTGGGGTGGGCGGACACTAAGATGGAATAGACCTGCTAATATACCCAATGTACCTGCTGCAATATGATGAGAGGCTATTCCTCCCGGAACAAAGGGATCAAAACCTTCCGCACCCCACGCTGGATTTACAGATTGTACTTTTCCGGTTAGGCCATAAGGATCGGATACCCATATTCCAGGACCATACAAGCCTGTTACATGAAATGCGCCAAACCCAAAGCAAGCCACCCCTGAGAGAAATAAATGAATTCCAAAAATCTTGGGCAAATCCAAAGAGGGTTTTCCCGTACGTTCATCACAGAATATTTCTAGGTCCCAATACACCCAATGCCAGATAGCTGCTAAGAAGCACAAGCCAGAAAACACAATATGTGCCCCGGCCACACCTTCGTAACTCCAAATACCCGGATTCGTTATAGTTCCTCCTGTAATACTCCAACCGCCCCATGAATTGTTTATTCCTAAACGAGTCATGAAGGGTATAACGAACATACCCTGTCTCCACATTGGATCAAGAACGGGGTCAGAAGGATCAAAAACTGCTAATTCGTATAGAGCCATCGAACCGGCCCAACCGGAAACTAGAGCTGTATGCATTATATGGACAGAAAGCAGCCGACCGGGATCATTCAATACGACGGTATGAACACGATACCAAGGCAAACCCATGGAAATACCCCTTTCTCAAAGAAAAAATAGATACTATGTAACTTTATCACATTGGAAATAACTATGCTATGGACCTCACCTTTTCATTGGATTATCTCGAAACAAGGGTTAATATTTATTCTGTTCCGTTAGTAATAATTGAACAATTCTGTTCGTAGGAACAAAGAGAAGCAGATCTATTCTATACCCAATAAGTACCAATACGCAATGGGGGGATTAATCCTATTTTTTGTGAGCGAATGTATAGATACTTGTTTCTCATTCGAACGATCCGTTCGTAAGAATTTTCCTTTATTCCGTCTTCCTCTATGAATCTTCCAATCTATCGATAAAATACGATAAACGACAATATTATGAACACAATAAACCATTGTTTGTTACGTTTCCACATCAAAGTGAAATAGAATACTTCATTTTTCTTTCATTTAATGCCCATTGGTGTTCCAAAAGTACCTTTTCGGAGTCCTGGAGAGGAAGATGCAGTTTGGGTTGACGTATAGTGTGACTTGTCAGACATATTGGGTCATATGGGATTTCCCCGTTCTCTCCCCCGATCGAGATATCCTCTGTTTCGCCCAAGAAAGATTGATTGAACCATCAATAATTCGAAGCGTGAAGTGCAATTAGATCAATTTATTTGGTTGGAGGATCAGTATTCTCAATTAAAAGAATTTATGGTTGGCTTGGACCAATAAAATGAAGTATACAGGCTCCGTTCAGAAAATACCAAGGTAATCCATGTATGATTACCACCCTATCAGAAATGATTCCTTTATACCATATGAGTGATCTCAAATTGCCAATTAATGGAATAATATGATGAATACATCGAATATTTTGTGGAAGGCATGAAAATGAAACAAATTGAAAAAAAAAAAAGAAGTCATAGCAAAAAGAAGTGGTACTGGGATCATTTGTCCTATATGTGCAAATCGAATTCGGGCAGATCTTTACCCGGAGTAGAGCATAAACCTAAAAGAGTGGAAGAGGCCCATTCGGGAACAAGAAAATTACATCGTGATTTAGATCTCGATGAAACAATACATCAATGAGGGGTTAGCTCGATAAGTTCAGTGAATTCTTTTTTGATTTTATAGGGAAGCAAGTCAAAACTCATGTTTCTTAAAAAATGGAAGAAAAAGCCCGCTACGAAAAAAGAAATAGGGCTGGAATCGACAATTTCTTTTTTTTTTTCTCAATTTTGATTTTTTGAACCGTATGCACCCAAAGGTGCGTGTACGGTTCCTAAGGAATAGAATTTTGTCCTAATCAACCGACTTCATCGAGAAAGATTACTTTTTTTAGGCCAAGAAGTTGATAGCGAGATCTCGAATCAACTTGTTGGTCTCATGGTATATCTCAGTATAGAGGATGATACCAGGGATCTGTATTTGTTTATAAATTCTCCCGGCGGATGGGTAATCCCAGGAATAGCTATTTATGATACTATGCAATTTGTGCCACCAGATGTACATACAATATGCATGGGATTAGCCGCTTCAATGGGATCTTTCATCCTGGTTGGAGGAGAAATTACCAAACGTCTAGCATTCCCTCACGCTTGGCGCCAATGAGTTTTTTTATTTGAGAGAAAAAAAGACTATGCCTTCGTCATATGGAATATGAATAAAATAATAATAATATTAAGTAATAATAGCATGGCATTTCAAGTTCGATATGAGCAAACTATTATTCTTTTTTCATAATATGAGATTATGTATCGAGATAGTAGTATGAAAGAAAGGTTATTTCCGACTTGATCTTATGTATCGGGGTCCATTTCAGCGTCACAAACCTTTTTGCTTCCACATCAGAAGTCTCTTTCCAATATTTATGTTATGAAAGAGTGTGAAAATAAAAAAAAAAAAAGATCATTTTTTACTTATTTTTATTTGATCGGATCAGAAAGAAACTTTGGGATTGCTGAATCACAGACGAGATAAATATATAAAGCAACGGAACCATCATAGTATTTTTTGATTACTCCGAAAGGAAGGATGGTAAATGGATCATTCAACGATCTGGGTCTGATAGATTCGACTTGTCTCTTTCTTCGATGAAAAAAGAGAAAAAAAAAATTCCATTACAGAGCCGTATGCACAAAAGATGCCTGTACGGTTGTTCAATTCTATCTTTTTCTCCCTGCTTGTTATTCTTTATCCCTTCCCTTCGCCCAATCATGCGAGATAGAGGAATCGTTCATTATGTTATATCATCAGGGTTATGATCCATCAACCTGCTAGTTCTTTTTATGAGGCACCCACAGGAGAATTTATCCTGGAAGCGGAAGAACTACTGAAACTCCGCGAAACCCTCACAAGGGTTTATGTACAAAGAACGGGCAATCCTTTATGGGTTGTATCCGAAGACATGGAAAGGGATGTTTTTATGTCAGCAACAGAAGCCCAAGATTATGGCATTGTTGATCTTGTAGCGATCGAAAATACCGGGGATTTCGCATAAATCTTTGATTCCATTTCGAATCATAATTTGAATGAACCCTTATTTGATCTTTTATCTTCTTACCTGGGTAAAATATGAAATGGAAGTAATTCATAATCATCCGGTTAGGATCGATCTAAACCAGCCCATTCTGTATATGATTCAGCATGCCAACTATTAAACAACTTATTAGAAACACAAGACAGCCAATCAGAAATGTCACGAAATCCCCCGCTCTTCGAGGATGTCCTCAGCGTCGAGGAACATGTACTAGGGTGTATGTGCGACTCGTTCGGATCATGAGCTAGAACAAATGAGACGATTTTTACAGTATCAATGACTCGTACCAATGAATAGAATGGAAGAACTCCATTCACTATCGAAAAATAAAGATCTCTCGTATACCTCTATTTGTATGGAATTTATGGTTTCCATTGGTGCAAATCCAATCACCTCGATTTGAGATGAAAAGCAATTCCCATTGGTAGCAAATGGTTATCCATTAAGCGGGGGAATGATATTTAAGAAGCAGAAAGATTATGCTCCTACTCTTGCAAGAACGGACTAACAGGGTCAGCTACCTATTCAACCTTCATAATTAAATGCCGTCACTGTATGGATAGATCCCATTGAAAAAAGACCTATTATTCGATAATTCATCGGTAGAGCCAAAAAGCGTGAACTGTACAAGTTACCAATAACATTGATTAAATGAGGAAAGGGGCTCCGGTGTATAGAGAGGACCTCGCCGTTTAAGAAGTAACCATAGAAACGATGGAAGCCACTATTTGTCCATTTACGATTTATTTTATACCTAATATCGGTACAATTTCTTTTTTTTTTTTTGAGGTGAAATGCCCGGAAGAAATAAAAAAATCGTGGTTGGGAAGGTTATAGTAGCAAAAGCCATTGGAATTTTTATTTTAATTTTATACATCGGAAGAATCCGTTTTGTTATTAATAAACCAGGAGAGGGGAAAAGAATGACTGAAAGAAAAGAAATCAATTAGTTATTCATCAAAGTTTCTTTTGATTCAATGACCAGAGTTAGACGAAGATATATAGCTCGGAGACGTAGAACAAAAATTCGTTTATTTGCAGCAACCTTTCGAGGGGCTCATTCAAGACTTACTCGAACTACTACTCAACAGAAAATGAGAGCTTTGGTTTCCACTCATCGGGATAGAGGCAGGCGAAAGAGAAGTTTTCGTCGTTTGTGGATCACTCGGATAAATGCAGTAACTCGTGAGAATAGGGGATCCCATAGTTATAGTCGATTAATACTTGATCTGTACAAGAGGCAGTTGCTTCTTAATCGTAAAATACCTGCACAAATAGCCATATCAAATAGGAATTGTCTTGACACGATTTCCAATGCGATCATCAAATAAGGAGATTGGAAGGAATTCACTGGAATACTTTAAACGGAGTTCCCCGGAGAATGAACTCCGGGAGGGTATAGTAGAAATTCGTATGATAAGATAAGTAGTAGGAATGAACGAACACGTTTCAATAAAAAAAAAAAAAAGATTTATTCTTCCCCCATTCTTTTTTTTATTATTACATTACGGCGCGACAATCTCTCGGCTTTTTCGAACAAAACTTCAATCTGAGTTCGAATTAGAGTTTTGATTCGATTGAGGAATAGGCTTATTTATTTCTGGTTCTAGGACCAGTAGTTCTAGGGATCGACCCGGTTCTCTCAAACTGTTTCTCATTATTAAGAAAAGGTAACGAAGATAAAATACGAGCTTGTTTTATAGCAATAGTAATTAATCGTTGTTGTTTCAAGGTTAATCTATTCACTCGTCTAGATAATATTTTTCCTTGTTCACTAATAAATTGATTAATTAAACTCATGTTTCTATAATCAATTCGATCCCCCGATCCAATTGGGGGCAAACGCCTATGAAAAGATCGCTTGGATTTATGAAAGGGCCGCTTGGATTTATCCATGGTTTATTTCTTATTTCTAAAATCCTATTTCTTCATTCATTTCGGATCCGACCAAAATAGGACTGGATTTGTATATATTATATATGTATATGTAATTTCTTCCTCTTCCTTGGAAGAGTGGCACACGCGTTCCGTTCGATTTATTTCTTTATCTCCCCATGAATCGTATGTTTGTAACAATAAGGGCAGAATTTTTTCAAGTCCAATTGACTAGGTGTATTGTGTCGATTCTTTTGAGTAATATATCTGGAAATGCCCCGCGATTCTTTATTCAAACCATTTCGGACACAACTGGTACATTCCAAAATAACTACTACTCTGACATCTTTACCCTTAGCCATGAACCTCCTTTGGATTTTGAATTCACTCAATTCTTCTATTTTCGATTCGAACCGAAGCGAAGAAGAAAGGAATGAAAAATAAATAGACGAGAAGTTGCTAACTCGAAATCCAATTCAATTATGAAAGATTTCGTTGCAATCAATAGAGTAATCAAATTATTAAGTAATACAAATATTTCTAACTATCAATTATTCCCAATCCCAGTATTTCATTTAGTATCTTGTATGATCTTGAACAGCCTGCCCTCGACCCACATTTCCATTTCTGTTCTCCCTATATTAACCCGAACCCGAGTTTCGATGAGATTCAATCCACTTTTATTCTTTACTCTTTCTTTCCTATCCTAAAGAACCGAAAAAAGGGGGGGGGTTAGTCACAGAGAATTTATTGTATCTCTAATCTTCTTGATCCCTTCCCATGTCAATAACTAGAATGAAAAAAAGGGGAATGTCAACGCATCTGGGAATAAACGATTGATCTCTATCAATAGACCCGCTAAAGACCCGAACCATAGAGTAGTTAGCACAGGTGCCGTGGAGAGATATGTTTTTATATCTCGCATTGAAAATCCTCCTTCTTTTTCTTTAACTTTATTGACTTTATTGTATATTGTAATACATATATGATCAGATGCATATGTAGTTAAAGATCATTTGTACGGGGAATCTCTAACCAAAATGGATATATACAACGATCCGGTAGATGAAATCTACCTGTCCCTAAAACAGAAAAAGATGAACCCTCCTTCCTGAGCACTCCTGATAAATATTCATTCCTTTATACGTTTATACGTTAGGTATGTATATAATTCTTTATGAGAATGAAACCAAAAAACCAAAAAGAAGAAATGGCAAAACAAATTCTATTTAGATAGAGGAAATTGTGATGTGGAAAACAAAACATGGATTCCCTACAATGGCACTGTACAACAAATGAAAGGGATGTAGCGCAGCTTGGTAGCGCGTTTGTTTTGGGTACAAAATGTCGCGGGTTCAAATCCTGTCATCCCTACTTATCACTTCTCCTATGGACAGTAACGAGGGGTCAATTGAGATCGATTAAAATTGGACACAATCTACCATTTTATGATACTATACATACAAGATGTATTGGGGGTACAAAAAGAATCCTTTTCTTGACATCCGT